TTGCTTTAGTATCCGAACAAAGAAGATTTGATTCAGAAAATCAAACGAAATGTTTGAAATTTCTATTCGATGCAATTACAACTGATCAAACAATTCAAAAGAAATCTATTGGAATAGAAGAAATCGGTAAAAAGATTCCTCGATGGTCATACAAATTGACCTCTTCTTCGGAAGAACGGGAGGGGGAAAATGAGGAAGAATCAACAGAGGATCGTGGGATTCGTTCAAGAAAATCCAAACGTGTGGTAATTTATTAAGATCTATTCGCTTCTTATCAATTCAAAAAATAGAATAGAAATAGTAAATTAATAAAAAGGTTGATACATAATATAAATATATGAAGAGATAGGAAGAGATTCGCCCTCCCCCCACATATTTGACCCCTTCTCCTACAAAGAAACTTGCAACACCAACACCATTGGTAATTCCGTCAATTACTCGTCTATCCAAAAAATGAGTTACTTCAGCTAATCCTCTTATACCTTTAATTATGCATGTTGCATAAAAAACATCTATGTAACCACGATTATATGACCAATTGTATATCACATTTATTATTCGGTCTAAGAAGATTCTCTTAGAACCTATTTTTTTTAAAAATGAATTGATTAAGTACAAATTCTGAAAAGATGAATAAACAGAACCATATAAAAGAAACGCTATGAATATTCCAAAACAGGCTATACTGACTGAATAAGTTGCATTTGTCACAAATTCATACCAATCCACAGAATAGTTCGAATTTGGATGTAAAAGATTTATTGACGGAGTTAACCATTTCGATAATATATCAAAATCCATTACTTCTTGATCGAAAGGAATTCCTATGGATCCAACAAACAAAGTAAATAGGACCAATACAAGTAGAGACAATAGCATAGTATTGTCCGATTCATGGGGATACGTTGAAGTCTCTTTCTTTTCAAAAGAAATTCTAAAGGATCGTATCAGATTTCTTACATTGCCATCCGTTTTGTATATCTTCGTTTTCGAAAAAAAGAAAACCTTTTCATTATTATTCATTGTTGATAAAAACAAATTTCTGTTAACTAGTTTGGTTCCTTCTTTCCCCCATATAGATATTAAATAGAACGAGCTATTTTTAGTAACACTGTAATTTTGAAAAAGGGCGCGTAAATTACCATCAAAAGTAAGTAAATACATCCGAAACATATAAAATGCAGTTAACCCTGCTGTGAAACAAGCTATTATCGCGAAAATCGGTGAATACAACCAACTATCATTAATAATTTCATCTTTAGACCAAAAACAAGCAAGAGGTGGAATTCCACAAAGAGAAAGTGTACCTAATAAAAAAGTCGTTTTTGTAATTGGCACATATTTTGTTAAACCACCCATAAGAACCATGTTCTGACTTTTATCTGGCGAATATCCAACAATGGGTTCCATTGAATGAATAATTGATCCGGATCCTAAAAACAATAATGCTTTCGAATAGGCATGAGTGATCAAATGGAATAAAGCAGCTCGATAAGAGCCTATCCCTGGGGCTAACATAATATAACCCAATTGAGACATTGTAGAATAGGCTAAACTTTTCTTAATGTCTCTTTGAGCAAGAGCTAAAGTAGCCCCTAATAGTACCGTAATTGCACCTATCAAAGAAATGAGATTCATTATGTAAGGTATGACTGTAAAAAGCGGAAGAAGCCGAGCGACAAGAAAAATTCCCGCTGCTACCATAGTAGCAGCATGTATAAGAGCCGAAATAGGAGTAGGCCCTTCCATGGCATCAGGTAACCATACATGAAGGGGAAATTGTGCGGATTTAGCAACTGCACCGACGAATAATAGGGAAGCACACAGAGTAGCAAATAAAGAATTGACCCCATTATTATGGATCAAGTTATTGAAGATTTCGAACAAATCCCGAAATTCGAAACTCCCTGTTATCCAATAAAAACCTAAGATTCCTAATAATAACCCAAAATCCCCTACACGATTAGTTACAAACGCTTTTTGACAAGCATTTGCTGCAGTGGGTCGTGTGAACCAAAAACCTATTAATAAATACGAGCACATTCCCACTAGTTCCCAAAAAATATAAATTTGTATCAAATTGGAACTAGTAACTAATCCCAACATGGAAGTATTGAAAAAACTCATATAAGCAAAAAATCTCAAATATCCTTGATCATGAGCCATATAATTGTCACTATAAATAAGAACCATGATTCCAACAGTAGTGATTAGTATTGACATAATAGAAGTAAGTGGGTCGATCAAGTGGCCGAACTCTAAAGAAAAATCATTATTGATGGTCCAAGACCATAGATGTTGATAGATAGAACTGCCATTTATCTGTTGAATAGACAAATCGGATGAAAAAACCATAACTATACTTAGCAATGAAACACTAGGAAAAGTCCACATACGACGAAGATTTTTTGTTGCGGTCGGAACAAACAGAAGTCCCAATCCTATTGACATAGTAACTGGAAGTGGAGCAAAAGGTATGATCCATGCATATGGATATGTATGTTCCATAAGAAAATCAAACTTTCTTTTTTTATTCTTATTAATTGTTTCCGATTCACCAGACCTTATCTCTTTTGGAAGGAGCAATAATCAAATAAATAAAATAAAGATATAAAATCAAATATGATTTTGAATTCTTAATTATTCTGATTCTTTCCAAAATATTGAAAAAAACAAAAAATTCAAATCAAGAAGTTCCATTTCTTCAAATGACCAAGTTACTAGTTACAAGTGACTACCTAGTTATTAACGTTAACGAAGATATTTATTAAGATAAGAAATATAAGATTTTAAAGCATTCCACTCAGATATTACGGTGATTTCTATCCATATGTATATCAATATAGTAAGGAAAAAGAATGATACCAAAAATCAAATACTCGATTCTGATATGTATCATAGGATCCGTCATTAACTCGACCCCATAAAATACGACCTAGTTTTTTTTTTTTTATTTCGTTTATTCGGAGTCATTAACTAATTCATTGTGGAACTGATTGATTGGCTTCTAGTCCAATAAAACAAACTCATCCTTATGGAAAATCCTCTAATACTTGTCACTTCGCATAGAACTAAAATAATAAATTACTAAAATTTCCCTTATCAAGTAATGTATTGTTTAACGGATTAACTACTTCATTTAAACTATTCATTTAAATTATGGGGACTCTATCTCGGAGCTTGATCAATTAATAGAAAAAGTGACATTCATTATTGTTTTATTAAACTAGGTAAGGGTTCTTAAGCTTTTCGATTTATTAAAGGTAAGATGACAAACAATAGAATATATAAAGAGACTGAGATATGAATTGAAATCTTTTTGATTCTTATCGATAGCAACCGATTCAATTTCCACGGTAGTAGATCCCCCTCATAGACATACATAGATTGAATGAATATATGAAGCTACCAATCAGTACAAATTTTTCTTCGGACATTGTATGTAATATTGTATGTAATAGAGATGTTAAAAAAAAAACTCCTTTGAAAATCACATCGTTCTTTCTTTTTCCTTCTATTTTCTTTTTTTTTTATCCCTAGTGATACCATATGCGATGCTTACGTATCTATATTTTTATATATTATGAAGTAAGTATTAACTATGGAATAAATATAGATAATGAATAGAAAGAACGATCCATTTTGAACAATAAATGTCTTTCACATCCAACTATAAAAATGAGTGATCCTTTTTTTTTTTTGAAATGGCGGTTCCAAAGAAACGTACTTCTCTTTCAAAAAAGCGTATTCGTAAAAATATTTGGAAAGGAAAGGGATGTCAGGCCGCGGCAAAAGCCTTATCTTTAGCTAAATCGATTTCTACTGGGCATTCAAAAAGTTTTTTTGTGCGACAAAAATAAAGCCTTAGAATGATCTGAATCGACATGACTCGATGAATTGGATGATTTATAAGATGAAGAATTCACATTAACTAAAGTTTTGAACTTATCAATATGAAATAGAACTAGCTGTTGTGGTATGTAGAATAAGAATTATTCTGTATACTAGGTTCTAAAAAGAATTTCTTTTTTGTTTGAAAAAAAAAAAAGAAAGAAGTAGTTAGACACAAAATACAAGGTTTCACTTTTCATTATAGTTTTATAGTTATAGTAGATTTTTATAATTTGCGAGATGGGGATTGTAACTTTCCCCATCGATTCGCTTTTCACTCACAATAACGAAACTCTTATTTCTTTTTTTTTTTTAGGAAGGGTTTTATTGGATTATGTATCTCCAATAGTTATACATCATTAAGATTTTTGGAAGATCTGAAACAAGTATGAACGAGGTTCGAACCCCGTTTTTTTTTTGTTCCATAGCAGCGCAGAGATAAGATCTATAGTCAAAATCAATGAATCATTGAAACTAATTGATTAAATGAAAACCTTGCTTTGTAGCTCTCTGAATCACTACATATCTACATAGACTCCCTCTTGTGTCGAATGGATCAACAAAAAAACAAACTAATAAAACTGCCAGATCCCCCGGAGATCCATATTTATGTACAAAGAATGAGTCAATCTTACCTAATCCAACCAAAATAGATCCTATCCTATGTTTGGGCTGGAGGATCGATCAATCGATATATCTAGATCTAATATTTAAATAGATTTTATCTATTTAAAGAGATCTTATAAGTTAAAATTAGATTTTCTAAGGTTTCTAAGTAAAGTATAGAATTCTGATAAAGATCAAAACTCTTTTGTTAAATGATTGATATGCCTGGCCCAATACCTAATGGGTTTGGTAAATCCTCACACGAATTATGTTATGTAGACAATGAGGATCCCAATCATTAATACAGTTTTGATATCAAACTATCAAAATATTTATAGAAATTCCTTGGATGTAGTAATGAGGTTGTGATACATAAAAAATATTGTTTTCTTTTGTTTATTGAAAATGAATCTTTTTGATTTCGGATCTACGAAATCAAATAAATGAGAAATGAATCAAAATGAGAAAAAAAAAAATTCTTGGTTCTATACCTCGACTGAGGGCATAACCGTCTAGTTCCAACTGTTCCAGAAGAACTTAGAATACGGGAAAGCCCGCTGTTAAAAATGACACTCTACCACGAGACTAAGGATTATGGAACGTTTAAATATTTATTTGAATGGGTCTTTATTCATGGATTCAAACGTTTCCTAAAATAGATTGCATTAAATCCTTCAATCTCGACGATTGAACATCATATAGGCTATGATTATTTCAATCAAGCCGCCATGGTGAAATTGGTAGACACGCTGCTCTTAGGAAGCAGTGCTAGAGCATCTCGGTTCGAGTCCGAGTGGCGGCATCCTCTAAAAAAGGCACAACAATAGATCCTATAATGAATTCAATTACGGATTTCTATTTCGTAATTTTGGATACCCTCCTTAAAAAAAAAAAAACAATTTTTTTTTTATGATATTTGCGACTTTAGAACATATATTAACTCACATCTCTTTTTCTATCATTTCAATTGTGATTACGATTCATTTAATGACCTTATTAGTCCATGAAACTGTAGGACTATTTGATTCGTCAGAAAAGGGCATGATGGCTACTTTTTTCTGTATAACAGGATTATTAGTTACTCGTTGGATTTATTCGAGACATTTCCCGTTAAGTGATTTATATGAATCTTTAATGTTCCTTTCGTGGGGTTTCGCCATTATTCATAGGGTTCCTAAAATAGGGAACCAGAAAAATTTTTTAAGCGCAATAACCGCGCCAAGTGCCATTTTGACTCAAGGATTTGCCACTTCGGGTCTTTCAACTGAAATGCATCAATCTGCAATATTAGTACCTGCTCTACAATCCCAGTGGTTAATGATGCACGTAAGTATGATGTTATTGAGCTATGCAGCTCTTTTATGTGGATCGTTATTATCAGTAGCTCTTTTAGTCATTACATTTCGAAAAAATAGAGGTATTCCTGGTAAAAGCAATCATTTATTAATTGGGTCATTTTCCTTTGTGAATGAAAAAAGAAGTGTTTTACAAAAAACTTCTTTTCTTTTGTTTATGAATTATCACAGGTATCAATTGACTCAGCAATTAGATCATTGTAGTTATCGTGTCATTAGTCTAGGGTTTACTTTTTCAACCATAGGTATTCTTTCGGGAGCAGTATGGGCTAATGAAGCATGGGGGTCTTATTGGAATTGGGACCCCAAGGAAACTTGGGCATTTATTACTTGGACCATATTCGCGATTTATCTACATAGTAGAACAAATCAGAACTTTCAGGGTGTGGATTCGGCAATTGTGGCTTCGATCGGATTTCTTATAATTTGGATATGCTATTTTGGAGTCAATCTATTAGGAATAGGACTACATAGTTATGGTTCATTCACATTAACATCTAATTGAAGAAAAGGCCTGAAGAATACATAGGAACATCGTCCCGTATATAAAGAAAGTTTGTGCAAGTTTTTGAGAACCATTTGAATCACTACTTGATTCAAATGGTTCTCAAAAACTCCAGATATATCTGATTCCAATTCACTTCATTCTTTTTTCTTTCATTGCATTGTACAGTGAACGATTTTTAAAATCACAGGATTCTTTGACTTTATGTCTTGTCTTATTGATGAAAACTATTTATGAAAATAATTAGATAGAATAGCTTCTATCCTGTCAATTGATAGCGAGAGAACGAAATCAGGATAAATACCAATACCTATTACGGGTAGAAGGATACAGACCGAAACAAATAGTTCTCGTGGTCCAGAATCCACAAAATAAGAGTTTGGAACGTTGAATAGCTTGTATCCATAGAACATACGGCGTACCATAGATAATGAATAAATAGGAGTTAATATCATTCCAATTGCCATTACAAAAGTAATTAGTATTTTTGGTATTAAAAGATATTCCGGACTGGTAATTATTCCAAAAAATACTACCAATTCTGCAACAAAACCACTCATTCCTGGCAATGCAAGAGAAGCCATTGAGAAGCTACTGAACGTGGTAAATATTTTTGGCATTGGGATAGCTATTCCTCCCATTTCGTCGAGATAAACAAGACATATTCTATCGTAACTCGTTCCCGCCAAGAAAAAAAGCGCAGCACCAATAAATCCATGAGAGATTATTTGTAAAACGGCTCCATTGATTCCCGTATCGGTTATGGAACCGATTCCTATAAGTGTGAAACCCATATGAGATACGGAGGAATAGGCTATTCTCTTTTTTAAATTGCGTTGACCGAAAGAAGTTGAAGCTGCATAGATTATTTGAATCGCTCCTACTATCATCAACCAGGGAGAAAATATAGAATGAGCATGGGGTAATAATTCCATATTGATCCGAATCAATCCATATGCTCCCATTTTTAATAAGATTCCCGCTAGAAGCATACATGTACTGTAATGCGCTTCTCCGTGGGTATCTGGTAACCATGTATGCAGGGGTATAATCGGCGATTTGGCAGCATAAGCAATAAGGAAGCCAAAATAGAATATTATTTCCAACCCCAAAGGATAGGATTGATTAGCTAATGTTTCAAAACTTAATGTCGGTTCATTGGAGCCATATAAACCCATACCCGGAACTCCCATTAAGAGAAAAATAGAACCCCCTGCTGTGTACAAAATAAACTTTGTAGCTGAGTACAGACGTTTCTTCCCTCCCCATATGGATAGAAGTAGATAAACAGGAATTAATTCTAACTCCCACATGAGGAAAAAAAGTAAAAGGTCTCGAGAAGAAAATGATCCTATTTGACCACTGTACATTGCTAACATCAGGAAATGGAACAATCGCGAATCTCTAGTAACTGGCCGAGCCGCTAAAGTAGCTAAAGTAGTGATGAATCCCGTCAGTAAAATGGGTCCTATGGAAAGTCCATCAATTCCTAGTCTCCAGTGAAAATCAAAAATATTTATCCATTTATAAGCCTCCTCCAGTTGGATTAATGGATCGTCCAATTGGAAATGATAACAGAATGCATAGGTCATTAGAAGGAGTTCTAATAAGCATATACAAATAGTATACCACCGAACCACCTTATTTTTATTTCCTCTATGAGGAAGAAAGAAAATTGAGGAACCCGCAGATATCGGCAAAACAACAATTATTGTTAACCAAGGAAAATAACTCGTGGTAAAGACAAGATAGACTTTGACCAGAAAAACCCGCGCTCGGAATAATTTCTCGAGTACGGGTTTTTGTCGGTAAAGAGGAATCAAATGGATTCAAGTGGATTTTTCTGGAACGTATCAATAAGCTAGACCCATGCTGCGAGTTGTCTCATGCCATAAGTAAACCCGAACACTCAAGAAATCCGTTGGACAAGCGGATTCACATCTCTTACAACCTACACAGTCCTCTGTTCTTGGAGCAGAAGCAATTTGTTTAGCTTTACATCCGTCCCAAGGTATCATTTCCAATACATCTGTGGGGCAGGCTCTTACACATTGAGTACACCCTATACATGTATCATAAATCTTTACTGAATGTGACATTGGATCTATAAATTTTTTGAACTTTATCCATTTTCGATCTGGTTATAAATTAGTAGTAATTGAATTGGATATTGTAGACGCCAGACGAATCAGTGGTTTACCAGAATTTTTTTTTTTATAATCAATCTACTTCTGGATCTGTTCATGAGAGAGGGCCAAGATACTTTGATTTCTTACGTTTCAGCAAACATGGCCATACGAGTCATACATGCTAATTCTAAAATGGGTGAATATATTATAGATATACATCTGTCTTTATTTAGATCATTACGACTATTTATTCAACAAATTCGATTGATTGATACGAGTTGATTTTCGGTTACGATGGATCGATGAAACAATAGCCGGCCCAATAGCTGCTTCAGCGGCTGCAATAGCTATAACAAAAATGGAGAAAATATCTCCTTTTAATTGACGACTATCAAACAAATCAGAAAATGTTACGAGATTTATATTAACCGCATTCAGTATAAGCTCAAGACACATAAGTGCTCTAACCATGTTTCGGCTTGTGATCAATCCATAAATACCGATAGAAAATAAATAGGCACTCAAAATAAGTACATGTTCGGTCATCATTGACCAACTCCTCATCAATCTCGATTCATTTCAATATGAACAACAATTTAACCAATTTGATTGACTAGAATATAACAAGTACGAAACAAAGTAAGGTATTAGTAATGGATCGAACTAAACCCCTTTCAATTTAATATATGAACAATATGAAAATAGAACTGAAGAAAAATGGATGTGATAACAATAACATAGAACAAAACAAGACTTTATTTATTTTGGATTTAGAATTCTAACTATTTATTACTTATTACTGACGGGCCATAGCAATTGCACCTATCAAAGCAACTAAAAGAATTATAGAAACGAGTTCAAATGGAAGGTAAAAATCTGTTGATAAATGAATCCCAATTTGTTGAACGTTACTTGTTAGGTCCTGCTCTATAATCTGGTTTGATCTTGTAGTCCAAATAATCCCGTACCACGACGTATCCGAGATAGTAGTAATTAGTAAAAAAAGAATACTTGTACAAACCAGTGAAGTGACCCCATCCCCAACGGTCCAAAGATAGAAATCGTTGTAATATTCTGAACCATTCATGAACATCACAGCAAATACGATTAAAACATTTACAGCTCCCACGTAAATAAGGAGCTGTGCAGCAGCTACAAAATAGGAGTTAGATGGAATATGGAATAAGGATATACAAACAAGAACCAATCCCAACGAAAAGGCAGAATAAATCGGATTGGTAAGTAATACCACCCCCAGACCTCCTAATATAAGACCTGATCCCAGAAATACTAAAAGAATATCATGTATTGGTCCAGGTAAATCCATTATGTGTAAAATAAGAGATAAATAAGTTGAAATATTTCATAAACTTACTGATCGATCCAAGAAAAAATAGGTTACCTTTTTTTTTTCTTCTATATGATAGTTCCTAATTGAATCCTAATGTGGTATGGATTGATATAGATACAGTTATTGGATCAATCCCGCTACTCTATCCGAAAGAGTAGTTCGGAATTGTATATTTTGAAATCATCACGGATATATGAATCCATTCTAAATCCAAATCAAGCCGTAATTCTCACCAACCAATAGTTATGATTTGTAGTTACTGACCTAGCAAAATGAAAGAAGCGTCACTCCTTTACTTTAGATCAAAAATGAATCTTAGTAATTGGTAATCGTTCTTGAATCAATAGGTTTACCCGTGACTATTTTTATTTTAATTCATAATTGTTCGAATTGTGTAATCTCCAATTACTGACATTGGTAATCGACCCAAGGCAATTTGATTATAATTCAATTCGTGACGATCATAAGTAGAAAGTTCATATTCTTCAGTCATTGATAAACAGTTTGTTGGACAATACTCGACGCAGTTACCACAAAATATACAGATTCCAAAATCAATACTATAATTAAGCAATCGTTTCTTTCTAATATCTGTTTCCAATCTCCAATGAACAACGGGTAGATCTATAGGACATACCCGAACACATACTTCACAAGCAATGCATTTATCAAATTCAAAGTGAATTCGACCACGAAAACGCTCCGATGTGATCGATTTTTCATAAGGATATTGAATAGTCACAGGTAAACGATTCACGTGGGATAAGGTAATCATGAAACTTTGACCAATGTACCTTGCAGCTCGTATTGTTTGTTGACTATAATTCATGAACCCAGTCACCATAGGAAACATATCGTGGATATCCATGAATAATTTGATGTTTCTTTCTCTTGTTCTAGATAGGTTATGAATCTAGAATATTCTATTCTGTTACAGCGAAACGAGTTGGGAAGAAGTTGTTAATAATAGATTGCCTAGAGAAATAGGTAAAAGAAATTTCCACCCAAGATTTAATAGTTGGTCCATTCTCATCCTAGGTAAAGTCCATCTTGTTGTGATAAGAATGAACAGGAACAAATAAGCTTTAGCTAATGTAATAAAGATATCAATTGTCATTCCAAAGACTCCACCCGTTTTATTTATTCTGAAAGGTTCAGGAATGAATATGTACGGAATAGAGAGATTCCACCCGCCCAAGTAAAGAACTGTTACAAATAATGAAGAAACTAGTAGATTTAGGTAAGAAGCAACGTAAAATAAACCAGATTTGATACCTGAATATTCGGTTTGATAACCTGCTACTAATTCCTCCTCTGCTTCTGGTAAATCAAAGGGTAATCTCTCACATTCCGCTAGGGAAGAAATTAGAAAAACTATAAAACCTATAGGTTGACGCCACAGATTCCACCCCCAAAAACCATATTTTGACTGTGCCTCAACTATATCAACTGTACTTGAACTGTTAGATAATCATAGTCGATGATAACATCACTATTCCCATCGCTATTCCAGAACCGCACATGAGACCTCAGCTTCATACGGCTCCTCAATGGCCATAAATAAATCTAAAGACTGGTTCATTATTACCCTGGCATGCTTGTAGATAGAGTAAAGATGCATCGAAGAGTCCCGAATTAGACCAATGGAATTCTGTTCGCCATAATAAAAACAAAAAGCGCTTCTGAATTGATCTCATCCTTTCTAATATAATTAGAATTACAATTCTCTTTGTTCAGTAATAACTTAATCCTTCCATAAAATACTCGTTGTTTCAATAGATATTTCGACCCATATCTTTCGTACGAAAAAAAAAAAATTAGACACTAGTTCATGAGTTATAGTTGATGAATCATGATAAGAATTCTATCTGTATAAATATGGATAGGGTTGAGGAAAGAAAGAATAAACAAAGATCTCTTATTTATTATTCAGTTTTCCTATTGCATTCCATTTCTTTCGTTCCTGTTCTTCTTTCTTACTCAGAAGAGGGTAAGGGGTTTCTAAAAAATAAAGGATTACTTCGTTCTCGACAGTCATTTCTTTAATCAGTGGATAGAAGCGTACTCTGGATCGGAATCGTGAGGAAGTACTGCTTGATCATTTCTACCAACTTAAAGCCCTCATTATGATTCCTTTTATGCAGAAATATCCCTTTGGATACCTTACATTATCTCCATCACTAATCCTTTGTGTACCTTGGTGTTCCTAACCGTCCACTCATTTTTGATTGATCCCCGATATGGTAATACATATATATAGTCGAAACTCCATACAGTTGATCTTTTGCACCCGCTTCAAGTCATGATGACTAATCAACCAATCTTGGGGTAAACAGTTTCGACCGTTTATGTTTACTTCCACTTTACTCTCGTACATAGGGAATGAGGATCAATCTTCTTACTGCAAATTCATAAGCTGTTTTGTTTCACTCATATAACTATCTGATTTAACTCATCGACCCGAATGATGAATAAAAAAAAAAAGATATCTATTCAATACATTCAACCCCTTTCCTTTATTTCTAGGAAAGAGGTAAAGGCTCATGTTCCAACGAATCACACGTAGAGATATTGATAACGCACACGAAGTTAATGGTATTTCATAACTAATAGATTGAGCAGCAGCTCGTAGACCACCTGAAAAGGAATATTTATTATTCGATCCATATCCTGACATAAGAAGTCCAATAGGAGCAATACTGGAAATAGCGATCCATAAAAAAACGCCTATACTAAGATCGGCTAGAACAAGGCGATAGCCAAAAGGAGTTACTGAATAACTTAGTAGAATGGATATGACCGCTATAGATGGCCCGATACTGAATAAACGAATATCTCCTCTAGAGGGGAGAAGATCTTCTTTCAAAAGTAGTTTGGTCCCATCTGCTAGAGCTTGAAGAATTCCCAAAGGACCGGCATATTCAGGTCCGATACGTTGTTGTATCCCTGCAGATATTTCTCTTTCTAACCACACAATCACGAGTACACCTATTGTGATTCCCGATATAGGAATAAAAATAGGGACAAGCAGCCATAAGAGGTCATAGACCTCTTTTAAGGATTCCGATCTGGAAAAAGAATTGATAGCTTGTACTTCTGTCGTATCAATTATCATTTCAACGATCAACTTCTCCCATAATGATATCTATACTACCTAGTATCGTCATGATATCAGCCAATTTCATTCTTTTAACTAGCTGAGGAAGAATTTGCAAATTGATGAAACCCGGTGGACGAATTTTCCATCTCCAGGGAAAAACACTATTATCTCCTATCATAAAAATTCCCAATTCTCCCTTTGGGGCTTCTACTCTCACATAAAGTTCTTGTTTCGACAATTCAAAAGCGGGAGAAGGCTTTTTACTAATGAATCGATATTCAAAACCATTCCATTCGGAATCCCTTGCTCTATCAAAGCGTCGAACTTCTAAATTCTCATAGGGACCCCCCGGAATTCCTTCCAGAGCCTGTTGAATAATTTTTATGGATTCCGTCATTTCATTGATTCGTACTAAATAACGAGCTAATGAGTCTCCTTCTTTTTGCCACTGGACTTCCCAATCGAATTCATCGTAACACTCATAATGATCAACTTTACGAAGATCCCATTGGATTCCGGAAGCTCGTAGCATTGGTCCTGATAAACCCCAATTTATTGCTTCCTCCCCACCAATAATGCCCACCCCTTCAACTCGTTCCAAAAAAATGGGATTTCGCGTAATAAGCTTTTGATATTCAACAACTCCTGTTAAAGAATAATCGCAGAAATCCAAACATTTATCTATCCAGCCATGAGGTAGATCAGCAGCGACTCCCCCGATACGGAAATAATTATGCATCATTCGCATACCTGTGGCAGCTTCGAATAGGTCATATATCAATTCCCTTTCTCTAAAAATATAGAAGAAGGGAGTTTGTGAACCGATATCCGCCATAAAAGGCCCAAGCCATAATAAATGAGAAGCGATACGACTCAGCTCCAGCATAATAACTCTGATATAGCTGGCTCTTTTAGGTACTTGAATATTTCCTAATTGTTCTGGTGCATTTACCGTTATTGCCTCTGTGAACATAGTAGCTAAATAATCCCAACGTGTTACATAAGGAAGATATTGTATAATTGTTCGGTTTTCTGCAATTTTTTCCATCCCTCTGTGTAAATAACCCAATACGGGTTCGCAGTCAATAACATCTTCACCGTCTAGAGTAACGATAAGTCGAAGAACACCATGCATTGATGGGTGGTGAGGACCCATATTAACTATCACGAGGTCTTTTCTTGTATCCGGTACATTCATATCTTCCCCGATCCATTATTCTATGAATTGCTGAAAACGAAATGGGGTTCATCAAAATTCAAGATCTAATAAACCAAAGAATTGAAACAATCTTCAAATTAACGAGTTTTTGGTTCCCGAATATCTAACTGATCGATTAATTTTTTATAACGCACTCTATTTTTCTTTGACAAATAAGCTAGCAGCCGTTGACGTTTTCCTAGAATTTTCCGCAGACCTATCTGAGATAAATAGTCCTTTTTGTGTAATTCCAAATGTGAAGTAAGTCTCTGTATCTTATTGGTGAAACTGAATACTTGAAATTCAACAGACCCTTTGTTTTTTTCTTCTTGCGGAATAACCGAGATAAATGAATTTTTGACCATAAAAATAATTCTTCTCTCTCTCTCTTTTTTTTTTTTTCTTTTCCACAGATATGGATTTTAGCGATCAGGAATAATAATAATGCCAGTCATTTCAATCTGATACACACAATAATCTGGATCTGGATTTATTCATATACTACTTTTTTTCTATCAAATCAAATTAATAAATAAAATTTAGGATTCGATAGAAAAAAAAAAAAAAAATTTCTACACCCACAAAAGAAAATGATTTTGATCTAAGAAGATTCTGCCGATTCATTCCTAGATTCAATTGATACGTCATTGAATCGGTATCATGTATCAGAATGTAACACAGCGTGTGTGTACATCGTCTACCTTCATATACCGGATATGATACGCGATATATAGGAAGTGTACCAACCATCAACGAATTCTGAATCGTGGATACATATGTATCCTTGACATACTGAAACGACTGCCATTATTGGTATCAAACCAGTAGCGATTCATACAAGCTAAATCCTCTAATTGATAATTGGGCCAAAGAAACAATTTGAATTGAATGAATTTATTTATATCTGTATCAATATGCTTGTCCTCATCCAAAAATGGCCCACAGTTCCTTACATTGTTGTCATTGAAAAATACTGGATTTCTATCCATAACATTCCTATTTCCGGAATTGAAACAAATTAGAATTCTAAATTCTCTACGACGCCTAGGAGATAGAATATTTTCAGGAACAAGCAAATCATAATGATTTTCGTCTCCATTCACAAGCATCTTTCTATGTTGTGCAATGGATCCATCGAAATAATTCTCATCAACATATCTTTTTTCTCGGTATCTTCCATTAGTTTGGCACTTACTGTTATGGACCAATGAAATACCTATAGTTTGATACATAATAAATTGTCCATCCCATTTTATAGAAAGACGCGCCGGTTCGATAATAAATAGTCCCCTTTTTATCAATTCTGTAAGAGTTAGATCCTTCTGGATCAACATTACATCCAGGTGCATTTCTCCTCTTTGAATAGAGGATATAGCAATTTCCTTTGGATTTCTCAGTCTAAGCAGAAAACAATATACCTTAACATTATTGATCATTCTTTGATTCAAAGGACCATCCCATCTCAATTGAAAAAGCAAATATCTTTTCAGGAAGAACTCTAGTTCCGCTTCCTTGTTACTCTTGGATTGTCTTTTCTTTCCACGTTTTTTAATGTCTGATTCTGTGTAATCCTTTTCAACATCTTTTTGTCGGTTTCGTGCGTCTGAGCCAAGATTTCCTTGGACAAGCTGTTCTTTTTGATTTCGATTCTCTAATTCAAGATATTCTTTTTGATTAGATGATATACGAAGATCCCTTTTTTTATTTTCACTAATGTTTTCATTTTCATTAAAAATGAAAAGAAGTAATTTGGTTGGTATAACCCATGGTTTAATCTTATATGCATCATAAAGTGGCACAAATTCTGAGAAGAACCAAGATTCCAGGTTTGATATGGGACGATATACCATTTTTTCATCCATTCCCATCCAATCCAAAAAGTTTTTTTTTGGATTGGATGGGTTGATTTCTTGATGAATCGTGAGATAGAAAAGATCTTTCTTATCAATCATTTGATAATAATTCGTCCCAGTCTTAGTAATTTTATTAATGTTGGTCCCGGTATCCATATCGGTCCAGGCCTCAATATCGATATTCTTTCTAAGACAAAAATTGAAAATTTTCCACTCCAAATATTTTCTATCCGTATTTTTACCCGTATCAGTAATATACTCTTCTCCTAGATAATCACTAATAGATATACCCCCCGGTACATAAAAAGATTCTGTTTTAGGTCTGTTGTAATTATATGGAATCTTTCGGTCCTCATTTACTTGTAATGGGGATCGATAAATATATGAGTCTTTCCTATCCCCATAATTAATATATTTATATGAAAAAAGATCATATCTGTAGTGTTTTTTCAATTTTCCTTTTTGATTCGGCAATAAGTTCATTGCATAATCATTTTGTTTCTTGTAATGAATGAATTGGTCTTTTTCATATGAATTCTTTTTTGAGTCTTTATTTTGAATCGTACGACATTGATTGACCCTATTTCGCCACTTTTGCGGTACTAATCTAGACCATCGAGTCTGAGATAAATTGTATTGATAATGACTCCTTAACCAGTTTTTCCATTCATTTATTCCAGAATTCGGAAGTTTTTTATGCCTTGATTTGGAATCAAATATTTTTCGTGTTCCAAAGTAATTCCTTATTCGATCCTTAAGAAGGAGATATGCTTCTCGATACTGAAGTAAAGATCTCAAGAGAGACTTGTTAGTAACTTGGATTTGTGATAATTTGTAAAATACAGATGCTTGGGACAAGGAATATAGGTCACAACAAATCTTTGATTTCTTATTACTAATATTAGAAAGCGACTTTTTGATAGTCGAAATAAAGTGAATTGTGTTTTGATTTGTTTCATCAATCTCTTCTTTATTTTTTTCATCATTGTAAATGTATTTATTGATAATCTTTTTTGTTGATTCAAGGAAAAGTTGTGCATTGACTCTGGGAATGTTAATGGTACATAGAAAGATATCTATGTATATTCTTTCACTGAAAAATTTCATAAAATAGTGCCATTTGCGTATGAATATGAATATCTCACTTCTTCTTTTTGATATCTTCCAAATATGTTTCTGCGATTCCGATCTTTTATCAACACAACTTGTATCGTTAGGACGAATATTCATATCTGGAGTTAGAAATATTTTTCTTTTGTCTTTTGTGACCCTTTCCATTTGATTTCTTATTAGGGTTGTCCTATCAGACAGATCCTTCATTTTTTTTTCTGTCAGTGAATAATTTGTCCAATCCATGGATCTGATTTGGATGGTCGATTCAGGAACAATCTTATTATTCATTAGGGTTATGGAATATTTTCCATTTTCATTCGGTTCATATACTTTCTTCAATCCAAATAATAAAATTGGGTTTACCTTTGAAAACTCTTTTATTATTCTTTTTATAAATAGAACTATTTTGATAATCCATCTTGTTTTTTCTTTTGAGACCTTTAGAAACCATTTTGTTTTTTGTTTGAAAACTCTTAGAACTAGAAAACATTTTTTTTTCTCTTTTCTAATTTTTTTTTTGAGTTCTTTATAAATGGGTCCAAAAAAGGAAGGTCGTTTTCGGGGAGAACCAAAAGGTAGTTCGGTTTCCATTCCCCAGATTGTTAAAAAACAAAAATTGACCTTTTTTCCTTTCTTTTTCATTGGATCTCTATGATGGGATCGTAGCTTGGATCTGCGCCAAGGTTTCAGACAGAAAGGAAATAGGATCTTTATCTGAATACCGTCTGTTAACCAGTCTTTCGGAAATTCTGTTTCTGATAATTGCACACCGTTATAGGTGCATTTAACATGCATTTCTCTATTCCAATCCTTTAAATCCTCGTACCACTCGGGGAATTGAAATAATAACATACGGCCGAGGTTTTTAGCTATTATCAATGAAGGCAATATGATGTATTTTCTAAGAATTGATTGGGTTACTAACATACTACCCCTTATTGCTTGAGCAAATATAATAGTATCCCAAGCTTCCGCTATTGCTATCCGTTCATTCTCCTCTTTTTTATCTTCCCTTTTTTTCTCCTTTTCTTTTTCCTCTTCCTTCTCAAAATCCGAAGTTTTGAATTCTGGGCCTGTGTCCATCGAATTCCTAAAAGTTAGGTTTATTGTTCCCGAGATATCAAAAGAAAAAAAGGTAAAGGTTTTGTCTATTCTGTCAAAAAAAAGTGGGGAATGCACATTTGCTTGAAACATTTCCCAAGTAACTGTTTTACGTCTTTGAGCGCGCATGGATCCTTTGATTATATCCCGTCGAAAATCCGATTGTTGCGAGTAACGTATCAAAGCCACCTCTTCTCCTTGATCAATATTAGTATTGGTACTAGTATGAGTATTGGTATTGTGATCCTTATCAGTATAAATTACCACACGTTTGGATTTTCTTGAACGAATCCCACGATCCTCTGTTGATTCTTCCTCATTTTCCCCCTCCCGTTCTTCCGAAGAAGAGGTCAATTTGTATGACCATCGAGGAATCTTTTTACCGATTTCTTCTATTCCAATAGATTTCTTTTGAATTGTTTGATCAGTTGTAATTGCATCGAATAGAAATTTCAAACATTTCGTTTGATTTTCTGAATCAAATCTTCTTTGTTCGGATACTAAAGCAAGTCCTGTCAAATTCAGACTAAAACCAGTTGCGGATTTCCTAACTGATTCACTGATGGAGGGCAAGAAATGACCAATGTCTGGCGATAATGATTCTCCATTAACTGGATCCATTTTATGTTCCAATTTTGGGTAATCAGCAGGAAGCACATCATGAATCTTATTTATCCAAACCATTCCTATGGAATCCTCTGTCGAAGTGATTGAGTCATCTATCATTGAGTGTGAATACACTTTTTTGATTGTTCCACGATATGGTCCGTTGAAAAAAGGATCATACATTCTAGGCAAGCATTCTTGTTTATTTTTATCATTGTACAACCTGGTCCTTTTTTCAAGCACATCCATAGTAAGAGATCCCCTGTTTAGAGCTTTTATTCGATTTATGAACTCATTGCTCAAGCTGTATCTTTTTTGTTCATTGGTATAAACCCAATGATTATACAGATCTTCCGGGGATACTTTTTCTGTCGTACACAAAGACATTTTTCTTTGCATCATTTCCAAAAAAATCGACAAACTGGGTGGATATGTAAAAGATATTATTTGTTTTCCATCAACTGAACATGCGTGAAAAAAATACTGTGACATTTCATTTCTTACAGCATTTTGAAGGAGATTTTTTTTTATATGTTCCACTGGACGATGGCATCGTTTATAGTCGAAAAGGAGATTCACAAGAGGTTTATCAAACCAGAAGAGGTCTTTATCTTCCTTCTCTAATTTTTTGATCATTTCTAACTTCCAATTTTCTTGATACCTCTTTTTTTTTCCATGTAGTTTTTTTGGATCCTCCCTTTCTTCCGAACAAAAGGAAGGGTCTTCTTCGGTGGATCCCTCTTGTTCCTGTTTAGTCCCCTTCGTTTCGGAAGTTTTTTCTATTTCTACATCTGTTTCTTCCTCACTTTCCCCCCTTTCTTCCGTTTTTGAGGTTTCTTTCAGTTTCTTAGTGACAATAGGCGACGGTATTCTGCCTAAATAGTAGACACAGGTGATAAATAAGAGAATAGTAAAGATTCGAGCCATAGAATTTCTCAATTCTGACACAAGGTACTTATTAGATCGAAAATGATTTTGCCGTATCCAGAATAATACCAATCCAACCCATTTCATGAAGAAAATGTGACCAATTAACCAACCAACAAAACTACTTGTTACAAATAAAATCTTGTTGTTGCATCGAAACATATAAATGTTGACTAATCTGACTAACGTTGAACTTGGTAAAATGAAATGGTTGAATAATTGAAAAATGAGATTATTCAGGAATACACATTGAATGCTGAGATTA